ATATTATAATATATGCTAAATATATGGTCAATATGAAATATTCTTATATTACTAAATATTCTTTATTATTATTATACTAATAATAATAAAGAATATAAAGAATACTCTTTGAATCGAGCTAATTCAGATTATTGCAACATTTTTATTTGTTACAAAAAAAACTTTTTGAGTTCCCTGTCAAAATGGATTTCGCTAATGAAAAGGCTTTCAATGCTGTCCAATATCCCTTTTTTTTCCAAAAATTCTTACGAATTTTTTTTTTTGATATAGAAGTGCGCTTTTTTGGAACTGCCATATAATTAATATAATTTTTTTATTGCTATAGTTGAATGTGAAAGACATTTGTTCTTTAAATGAAAACGAAATATTCTTTAATTAGCCATATGTCGTCTTAGCTATCCTTCCTATTTTTTTCTATTTCTATCTAAAGTAAAAACATTGAATATTAGAAACCTTTTCAAAATCTTTCCAAACATATATATCTAGATCTCCTTTTATTGTAATGTAATTGTAATGTATCAATGTATCGATTAGTTCAAAATGAACTAATTTTTCTGAATAATAAGATTATTTTATCGGGTCATTTCATATGTTTTTTCTGATTCATTCATATAGCAAAAGAAACGAATGTTCTTAGTTTTGGTGTAATTTTTTATCCTCAGTCTATAGATAATAATTTTAATTTTACAAATTTCGTTTTTATTTATTTTTATTAGAATATATATATAATTTATTATTTATAGTAATTTAATATTTCTTAATATAAAATATTATTACTAACTATAGTAATTCTAAATAGTAATTAATATTTCTTAATTCTTAATAGAAAATAATAATATATATATTCGAATTTAATTTGGTTATGGGTCTATTTTTACTTTGTACTTTGGGATATAGGAAATATTGTGCAACGATTCAGAAAAATTAAAAAAAAATCTCAAATTCTATTTATATATCCACTTTTTTATTAACCGAACCTTTTACAAAAGAGATAAAACAAACGAATAAGAAAGAAAATTCATTAAGAATCAAAATATTTTTTATTCTTTATTTTTTTTTTTTTGTATGGAATATACACATCAATTTTCATGGATCATACCTTTCCTCCCACTTCCAGTTCCTATTTTAATAGGGGTAGGACTTCTACTTTTTCCCACGGCAACAAAAAATCTTCGCCGTATGTGGGCTTTTCCTAGTATTTTATTGTTAATAATAGTTATGATTTTTTCGATCGATCTATCTATTCATCAAATCCAGAACAGTTCAATCTATCAATATGTATGGTCTTGGACTATAAATAATGATATTTCTTTAGAGTTTGGTTACTTGTTCGATTCACTTACTTCTATTATGTCAATATTAATCACTACTGTTGGTATTCTGGTTCTTTTTTATAGTGATAATTATATGTCTCATGATCAAGGATATTTGAGATTTTTTACTTATCTGAGTTTTTTTAATACTTCAATGTTGGGATTAGTTACAAGTTCCAATTTGATACAAGTTTATATTTTTTGGGAATTGGTTGGAATGTGTTCTTATCTATTAATAGGTTTTTGGTTTACACGTCCTATTGCGGCAAAGGCTTGTCAAAAAGCATTTGTAACTAATCGTGTAGGGGATTTTGGTTTATTATTAGGAATTTTAGGTCTTTATTGGATAACGGGTAGTTTGGAATTTCGGGATTTATTTCAAATATTTAATAACTTGATTTATAAGAATGAGGTTAATATTTTTTTTGTTACTTTCTGCGCCTTCTTATTATTTTGTGGATCAGTTGCGAAATCTGCCCAATTCCCTCTTCATGTCTGGTTACCGGATGCTATGGAAGGGCCTACCCCTATTTCGGCTCTTATACACGCTGCTACTATGGTAGCAGCAGGAATTTTTCTTGTAGCTCGGCTTCTTCCCCTTTTCACAGTTATACCCTTCATAATGAGTGGAATAGCTTTGATAGGTATAATAACAGTAGTATTAGGAGCAACTTTAGCTATTGCTCAAAAAGATATTAAGAAAAATTTGGCCTATTCTACAATGTCTCAATTGGGTTATATGATGTTAGCTTTAGGTATGGGCTCTTATCGAGCCGCTTTATTTCATTTGATTACTCATGCTTATTCAAAAGCATTGTTGTTTTTAGGATCTGGATCCATTATCCATTCAATGGAAGCAATTGTTGGATATTCTCCAGATAAAAGTCAAAATATGGTTCTTATGGGCGGTTTAACAAAACATGCGCCAATTACAAAAACCGCTTTTTTAATAGGTACACTTTCTCTTTGTGGTATTCCACCTTTTGCTTGTTTTTGGTCCAAGGATGAGATTCTTAATGATAGTTGGTTGTATTCACCGATTTTCGCAATAATAGCTTGTTCCACAGCAGGATTAACTGCATTTTATATGTTTCGAATCTATTTACTAGTTTTTGAAGGATATTTAAACGTTCATTTTCAAAATTTCAACGGAAAGAAAAATAGTTCATTCTATTCAATATCTTTAT